TCGTAAGCAAGAAGATTGTTTACGGAGAAACAACAAGAAAAATTCATATTCTGATACATAAGAGTTATATAGGAATCGAAATAGTCTTTTATTTTCTTTTGAAAAAAGAAAAATAGATTTCATTGAAGTAATAAGACTATTCCAATTCGAATAATAGTTAAGAAAGAATCGCAATAAATGCAAAGATGGAACATCTTGGATCCGGTATTCAAGGAGTTGAACCAAGATTTCCAAATGGATAGGGTAGGGTATTTCTATATGTGATAGATAATGTAAATGCAAAAATTTGTCTTCTAAAAAGGGAAATATTGAATGAATAGATTGTAAATTTTGAAACTTTGGTATTTCTTTTTCTTCCGGATAAGATAGTTCTCCTAGCGAGAATGGGATTTCTACAACGATCGCAAACCCCTCAGATAGAATCTGAGAATAAAACTCAGAATAAAAATGATTACTGTGATCCAACAATCGATCTTGGTTAGGATGATTAACCCAATTAATCCAAAAATTCTGCTGATACATTCGAATAATTAAACGTTTCACAAGTAGTGAACTAAATTTCTTGTTATTACAACCAAAAATTTCCACAGGTTCGGAATCATTTAATCCATAATCATGGGCAAATGCATAAATATATTCCTGAAAGAGAAGTGGGTAGACGAAGTTTTGTTGACGAGATTTCTTTTTTTCTGAATACCCTTCGAATTTTTCCATTTTTATTTCTACTTGAATCAGAGAAAAAAACATTTCTCGATTTAGCAAATGATGATACATAGTGCAATATGGTCAGAACAGGGTGTTGCATTTTATAATACAAACCCTGGAAAGAAAGGAAGTCTAATCCATAGATCTTTTTCCGCTCCTTTTCTATCGAATTAGTTTATGTTTGTTCTAATTACAAAAAAGAACAAATCTTTTATTTTTGCAGGCCAATCGCTCTTTTGACTTTGGAATACAGTCTCTTTATCAATATACTGCTTCTTTTACACATTCAATTCATAACATCCCTTTCAATCCATAATCAAGAATAATTAGGATTTCTAAAAAAAAAAAAAAAAAAAGTTAGGGGTTCACTCATAGGAAAACCCAACCTTTCCCCGCATCAGGCACTAATCTATTTTTAACGTCTAATTAGATCGGGGAATCATTCTAATTAAGAAGTTAAGCTCGTTGCTTTTTATTTTACCAGAATTAGAGCCGGGCTCTATCCATTTATTCACTAGATCCAGAAAATCAGAATTTCTTTATTCAAAAAAAAAAATTGATTTTATTACGACATGCTATTTTTTCCATTCATTACCTTTGAGGATCAGTCGTGGTCTTCTAGACTCTACCAAGAGTCTGGACGAATTTGTTGCTTCATCCAAATGTGTAAAAGATCATAGTCGCACTTAAAAGCCGAGTACTCTACCATTGAGTTAGCAACCCAGATAAAATAGGATCTTAGATACGATCGAAATCCAAAAATCGATGGAGTTACACCGGACGCTCCTGTCAAAACATTGAATTAGCAAGACATCAAAAGAAAGTTTTTATAACCCATTAAAAACACTCAAATACCAAAATAAACAGATCCGGTTAAATTTCACTAAGGTTAAAAAGGGAGCAGCCCCAATCACAATGGCAAAATAGTCATTTTTTCAGCAATTTTTATTTAAATAAATAAATAAATCTTGTATGAGAGTACATGCAAGGGGGGGGCAACCCTATCATTTGAGCGAAGTGTAGACAGAAATACCTAATATGGAGTGACGATAAAGAGACCTATCTATCTACAAATTCTATTTGTTCAATAGACCTTTGTCAATGGAAATACAATGGTAAGAAAACCAATTAGATACAAAAAGGAAATAAAATAAAATAAAGGCTTTTGTTGGATTGGCACGACATAAATGCAGCAAAAAAAATAGGACTAAAAAAGAGGCAAATTGTGTCTAAATAATTAAGGGGTACTAGTGACCCCCTCCTACTTTTTTATTCATTTAGTTCTTCAATTAACTCATTCATTTAGTTCTTCAATTAACTCAAAGTTCTTTCTTTATCTTTAAAGAATTCTGCCTTCCTTAAAATATCATAAACAGTTCTTGTAGGTTGAGCACCCTTTTCAAGGAAATAGAGAATAGCCGGAACATTTAAACAAGTTTGATTCTTTATCGGATCATAAAAACCCACTTTTCGAAGATCTCTTCCTTCTCTTCGAGATCGAACATCAATTGCAACGATTCGATAGACAGCTTATTGGGATAGATGTAGATAAACAATGCCCCCCCTAGAAACGTATAGGAGGTTTTCTCCTCATACGGCTCGAGAAAATGATTTGAATTTCTGTCTATAATACAAGTAGATAGAAATTAGACTATGACTTGCATTAATTTCCTTACAGAAAAGAAAAAACAAATTTCATTTATACTCATGACTCAAGTTGGCTAATTTTGACTGACAGACTTCAAAAGAAAAATCCTTCAAATTTTTTGAGTCGTCTCTAAACTCTTTTCTTTATCTCATCTCGAACAAATTGACTTTTATTCCTTATTCTGATCTAATTCTATTGTTGAGACAGTTGAAAATCGTGTTTACTTGTTCCGGAATCCTTTATCTTTGATTTGTGAAATCCTTGGGTTTAGACATTACTTCGGGAATTTTTATTCTTTTTTCTTTCAAATTATTCTTTTTTCTTTCAAAAGAGTAGCAACATACCCTTTCTTTTTTTCTTATTTCCTTCGATAAAGCAGTTTTATCTTCTATAGAAATCGAATATGAACGATGGATTCTGATAGACTTTTAATCGAAAAAGTTTTCCAATCTTCCAAAATGGGACTTTTTTATTATTTTAACCTTTCGATTTCTATATTAAGGATAGACTGACAAAGTTGGCCTAATTTATTAGTTTTCACTAACCCTAGATTCTTTCCCTTTATAAAAAAAAAATTCTGTCCTCTCGAGCTCCATCGTGTACTATTTACTTACAAACAACCCAGCGCAAATTTGGTTCGGAATGAATAGAACAGACTATGTCGAGCCAAGAGCATTTTCATTACTATGGAAAATGATGGATAGCAAAATCCACAATCGATCATGTCCTTCAAGTCGCACGTTGCTTTCTACCACATCGTTTTAAACGAAGTTTTACCATAACATTCCTCTAATTTCATTGCAAAGTGGTATCGAGAATTGATCCAATATAGATGGAATCATGAATAGCCATTGGTTTTGTATACTAATTCAAACTTGCTATCTGTGAAGAAATATGGATAAAAGAAATAAGTATTTATCGGGGAAGACTCCGCAAAGATCCAATTTATTTAAGCCCATATTCTATCATATGAATGAAACATAGTTTGAAAAAGAGGAATAAAATAGTTTGCTTAAGACTTATTTATTATTGATTGAATTTCCATCCTCAACAGAGAACTCGAGAAGATCAATCCTGAAATGAGAAAGACCCACTCTTCTCCAACAAATAAACTATCAACCCAAAAAAAAGTTTAATTAATTTAATTACTAATATATTTTCTGTAACAAAAACAATTAACTATTAACCAAATAAACTATGCCAATGAAAAGATTGGTAGTTTTTTGGTAGTTATAAAATTCTCATACTTCTTCGACTGGAGTAACAAAAGAAAGAAAAAATGAAGTAAAAAAAAATTCGTGTAAAGTAAAAATAAGAAAAGTATGATTTTTTTTTCACGCCGATCTTGGTCAAAAGTTTTTAGGCCTGTGCTGAAACTAAAAACATCCTACTCTTTAATCTGGCCATGAAACATATAATTAGGATACTCCCCCCCCCCCTTTTTTTTCTTTTTTTTACTTACTTTAGTTCTTTAGTTAGTTCTTTAGTTCGGGGAAAAGAAATAGGGGGTACTTCTTTTCTTTCACATTGGGTGTCAAATATATCTTGTAAGAATTCCCACTTCATGGATATGGAGCATAAAGTTTATCTAAGAAGTTCGAATTGCAAAACACATATTCAAAAGTAATGAGTAGTAGGAGCATGTCCTGAATGTGCCTGATAGACCAAAATTTTTCATGAAAAAAAAAAAAAGATATTCAATTTGACTGGACTTGACACTTGATTTTATTTTCTGAGAAAGAAAATGAATGCTTAGAAATGCATCTAATCTAAGAGTTCATAAGAGATAATTATTTTCTTTAATAAACTTTTGTGTCGTGCAGGGCACAATACGATTCTATCTTTTGTTTCATCAGAAAAAATCTGGGACGGAAGGATTCGAACCTCCGAGTAACGGGACCAAAACCCGCTGCCTTACCACTTGGCCACGCCCCATTTCGTTTTATGCGACACTAATAATGCGACACTAATAAACAGTATTATGTTTATATATTTTTCGTCAATCCCACTTCAATTACCTAAAAAATGAGGAATATTTTCTTGCTAGGATTCTAGACATGCGGATAATATAGAATCCAAAAAATGCATTGATCATTACATGGAATTCTATTAAGATATTATATGAAAGTTGAATTTCTTCCATTCTCATTTGAGAATGCGAATACAAGGAGGTATTTTGTGTTTGGGAAAGTCCGAAGAAAAAAGGATTTTGAATCCACCTTTTCTTTTCCTTTTTCCCTTAGAAAAATAACTCAATCAAAATCCAATTATCTACTCTACAAGAACGAAACGCTTGTTATGCCTAATATACTTAGTTTAACCTGTATCTGTTTTAATTCTGTTCTTTATCCGACTAGTTTTTTCTTCGCCAAATTACCCGAAGCTTATGCCATTTTCAACCCAATCGTGGATTTTATGCCTGTCATACCTCTACTCTTTTTTCTATTAGCGTTTGTTTGGCAAGCTGCTGTAAGTTTTCGATGAAATCTTTACTATTCTGTCTGCCAAATTGAATGATGTATTCATTCCAAAAAAATTAAAAAATGGATAAGAACCGAGAAGTCTTATATTATGAACCTTCGATTCTAAAATTTAAATTCTTCTACATTGAATGTATAGCTGCAGCAATAAATTTGGATCAGCCTTTCTACCCCCTGCACCTACGTTGAGCAGGTACCTTTAGGTACCCACACAATACCTAAACTAATTTTTGATATTGATAAGACTGCTTATTATAAAGCAATTGTTGCAATTTTTTTTTTAGAATTGATTTTTGTATTTTTAGGTGTCAAAATAAAAAAAACCATCCTAGTGGATCCGTGTGGTAAGGAAAAACGGGTAATCTATTCCTTAAAAAAAAATCTTGGAGATTATGTAATGCTTACTCTCAAACTTTTTGTTTATACAGTAGTGATATTCTTTGTTTCCCTCTTTATCTTTGGATTCTTATCTAATGACCCAGGACGTAATCCTGGGCGTGAGGAGTAAAAATCTAAAATTTTTTGGAATTTTTTCTTACAAATTGGATTTATTTCGTACATTTATCTATGAGAAAATCCGGGGGTCAGAATTCCTTACAATTCGAAAGTCCCAAATGATCCGAGGGGGCGGAAAGAGAGGGATTCGAACCCTCGGTACAAAAAAATTGTACAACGGATTAGCAATCCGCCGCTTTAGTCCACTCAGCCATCTCTCCCCGTTCCAAATCAAAGGGTTTTCGTGATATGACAGAAGCAAGAAATAACGATTGCAAAAAATCCTTCCTTTTTTTTCATTTCAAAAGTGCATAAAAATTATATTGCCAATTCCATTTTAGTTATATTCTTTTTTCTTAATGTTAATAAAAAAAAGAAGAAAATTCTTGTTTTTTCTTTCTAAAATTCGATATAGGCTGAGAGAGAATCAGATATATTTTCTCTTCAGCGGGCATTTCCGTATAGGACTTGTTAGAATAAAACAAGCAGGTTATATAAAAAAATTCTTTTTTTTTCGATTATTTATCAACAAAGCAAAAAAGGTTCTTATCAAGCCCACCATAAAATTGGAAAGAAAGATAAAGTAAGTAGACCTGACCCCTTGAATGATGCCTCTATCCGCTATTCTGATATATAAATTCGATGTGGATGAAATTGTTGTATAAGCGGATTTTTTGTATTTCCTTAGACTTAGACTGCGCAAGAATTTTTCGCTATTTACGATTTCATATTCTTGTTACTAGACGTTCTATAGGAATAAGAAGAAATCGCAACTCTTTTCCGTTACACATAAAAATGGATTTCGAAAGTCAATTTTTCTTTTTTTTTTCAGAATCCTATTTTTGTTCTTCCACCCATGTAATAAAGGGCGAAGGAGAAAAGAGGGGTAATTTTTCCCTTAATAGGCTTTGAAATAGGAATCATGGAATAATGCTGAATTCAAATGTTTATTTCTTTATTTCTTAATGTTTATTTCTTTATTTCTTATAGTATAAGAAAAATTAATCGAATGAAATTCATGGATTTACCACGACCTCGGTTGTGACCCCATAGAGAAAAATGCAAAATTTCTATCTTCGAGACCATTGAAAAAAGGCATTGAACGAGAAAGAAATCGTCCACAGATAATCAAACTATCGTATGCCTTGAAAGTAATATGAGGTGCTCGGAAATGGTTGAAGTAATTGAATAGGAGGATCACTATGACTATAGCCCTTGGTAGAGTTACTAAAGAAGAAAATGATCTATTTGATATTATGGACGACTGGTTACGAAGGGACCGTTTCGTTTTTGTAGGATGGTCCGGCCTATTGCTCTTTCCTTGTGCTTATTTCGCTTTAGGGGGTTGGTTTACAGGGACTACTTTTGTAACTTCTTGGTATACCCATGGATTGGCTAGTTCCTATTTAGAAGGTTGCAATTTCTTAACCGCGGCGGTTTCCACCCCTGCCAATAGTTTAGCACACTCTTTGTTGCTACTATGGGGCCCGGAAGCACAAGGGGATTTTACTCGTTGGTGTCAATTAGGTGGTCTGTGGACTTTTGTCGCTCTCCACGGGGCTTTTGCACTAATAGGTTTCATGTTACGTCAATTTGAACTTGCTCGGTCTGTTCAATTGCGACCTTATAATGCAATTTCATTCTCTGGTCCAATCGCTGTTTTTGTTTCCGTATTCCTTATTTATCCACTGGGACAATCTGGTTGGTTCTTTGCGCCGAGTTTTGGCGTAGCAGCTATATTTCGATTCATCCTTTTCTTCCAAGGATTTCATAATTGGACGTTGAACCCATTTCATATGATGGGGGTTGCCGGAGTATTAGGCGCGGCTCTGCTATGCGCTATTCATGGGGCTACCGTAGAAAACACTCTATTCGAAGATGGTGATGGTGCAAATACCTTCCGAGCTTTTAACCCAACTCAAGCTGAAGAAACTTATTCAATGGTCACTGCTAACCGCTTTTGGTCCCAAATCTTTGGTGTTGCTTTTTCCAATAAACGTTGGTTACATTTCTTTATGCTATTTGTCCCCGTCACCGGTTTATGGATGAGTGCTATTGGCGTAGTTGGCCTGGCTCTGAACCTACGTGCCTATGACTTCGTTTCCCAGGAAATCCGTGCAGCGGAAGATCCTGAATTTGAGACTTTCTACACCAAAAATATTCTTTTAAATG